TTTGGTGTCCCCTTATTTTATTTTAATCTACCAATTCAATTGAATGAGATTTCTCAAAGATTTATCCCATCCCATTTTTTATCGGGTATCGGGTTAACCAAAAGAGGTTAATTATAATTACATGAGTTTCAAACTTGAATTTTGATTCAAAACAAAATCCGTTTTATCTTTTCTCCCACTTTCAGACGAATAATAGGTATTTCCCTTATAGAATAGAATTTTCTGAAAGTTAACTATCTCGGTTTTATATCGAAATTTATATAGAATCTGTGAAAAAGACTTTCTCTCCTAAGACGGAAAAGACTTACTATCTTTGGGATCTGATGCTACACCGCTGCTCTTTACTTTAGTGGATCGACTCTATTACATAAGTGGATTCCTAACTTTTTTTATATCATGCCATTAAGTAAGCAGTTCTTATTGTATCGGCCCAAAACCTCACTAATTGATCTTTACGGTGCTTCCTCTATCAATTAGATCCTTTATCCATAGAATAAAGTATCTAGGCATATCTATTTCTTCATATTTCTACTTCTATGAAGTTTGTTTCTTTGCTACAGCTGATAAAAATCGTTGTTTTGGACGATGGATATGTAGAAAGCCTATGTTTGTTTCTATTATTTAATATTAATAGCGGATTTTTTCTTTCTTTCCCTTTTTCTTTCTATAGTAGAGAGAGTCGCACGTAATGACAGATCACAGCCATATTATTAAAAGCTTGTGGTAAGAACGGATTTCGCTCTAGTGCCCGAAAATAATATTCTAAAGCTTTCGTATGTTCGCCGTTACTTGTGTGGATAAGGCCTATGTTATAGAGTATATAACTTCGATCATAGGGATCAATTTCTAGTCGCATAGCTTCATAATAATTCTGTAAAGCTTCCGCATAATTTCCTTCGGATTGAGCCGACATCCGTTACGGTCGTCATTCGATTCAAAGAATCTCCGTTCCAGAACCGTACGTGAGATTTTCATCTCATACGGCTCCTCCCTTATGTGCATAATAAGAATAATACATGGATTCAAAAAAAAATGGGGATTTTCTCATTATGAACTGAAGCGGGGCTAGTGTTTTTACAAGAAATCTCTAGCCAACCTTCCTGCAAAAGATATTTTCTTAACATCAAGCATGTTGGTACTAGATATAAATGGTAACTCCAACAATTTATTTGTTCTCAACGCCCCCTAATTTCCAGGAATTAGTCACTTCAACAGTCTTCGATGGTTATACGGGTATCCAAAGTACGAAGGAGATGGGTGTTTGTTGTCCCAACCATTCTTGTTAGTCCCAATCCTGATGAGGAAAGGGGTTCATTTATAACAAAGTTTTCGTGGTGTTGATTCCTAGGTGTAGTGCTTCTTCCCCTATGCTGCCTATTGGGACTAGTGGAGCAAGATTGCCCGAAGAACCTATGGGTATAACCTTTCGCTCAATACTAGAATCGATAATTGAAGCATCGGAGGCTGCATTAATCGGGGATACACGACAGAAGGAATTGTTCTATTTCCAAACTTCACCTTCAACAAGCGTAGATTTCTTTCAATAATATTTTTTCTTTCTATTCGGAATCAGGTGTCTTTTTTTACTAAGACTGATAGCGAGAAATAAAAAAAAATCAAATCGCACCATCTCTGTAATAGGTAAATGCCTCTTTTTCTCCTGAAGTTGTCGGAATTATTCGTAATAAGATATTGGCTACAATTGAAAAGGTCTTATCAATAAAATTTCCATTTATCCGCGATCTAGGCATAGATAACAATCCATTCTATAATTCTTTTCATTACCTCTCGTGGAAAACGATCAAAGTAATTGTACAGTACGAAATAACATAAAAACAAAACAGGCTAATAATAATAAAAATAATAAAAAAGATATACACCTTACTACTCAAATTGTTTCTTCGGAATTTATAATAAAACAAATAAGAAAGATTTTAATCCGATTCGATTTCATGCAGTAGTATACCAATGACGGGAACTAGTCCGATTTCATCGAAGTTGAAGAATCAAGGAATTTTTCCTAGAGATTAGGATAACTCGATAAAAGTTTCGATTGAATTATGATCCAAATACAAATAGGAAAAAGAGTTGAATAATCATTCTATGATGAAAATAGAATACCCGTCCTTACTGATTCATTAATTTGTAATAGATCTATGGAGTAAGATAAGGGGTTCTTGTTGAGAAACCAAAAAGGGGAAAATCTTTGATTTAATTCGGTATAAATAGCCGAATCAGAAGAAGCTGGGAGCGTCGTCTTCGCAAACATGAATAGATATATCTTTATTGGTTTTAATTGTTTTTCACCAAAAAAAAAGGATCTTTATCCCCTATTCCCTCAGCCGCGAAGAAAAGATCTTTTCTTGATGAAAAGTTTTCTATTTGTCGAGTTAGAATTGATTGGTCGTATCTATCCAATAATCTACTAGATAATGACTCGTATTCACTCGGGTTCTGAGTCATAATCATTATGGAGGAGAGATGGCCGAGTGGTTGAAGG